AACAGTCGGACAAGTGGGGAATGTTGGAGTGAACCGGAAAAGTTTGGGTAGAGCCGGATCTAAACGTTGGCTAGGGAAGCGTCCTGTAGTAAGAGGAGTAGCTATGAACCCTGTAGACCACCCCCATGGGGGTGGTGAAGGGAAAGCCCCAATTGGTAGAAAAAAACCCGCAACCCCATGGGGCCGTCCTGCACTCGGAATAAGAACTAGAAAAAGGAAAAAATATAATGATAATTTGATTCTTCGTCGCCGTAGTAAATAGGAGAAAAAAGAGAATTGATTTCATCGTCTTTCAAAAAGAAACAAGAAAAAAGTTTCAATAATAAAATAAGAATTCAATAAGGAGGAATTGACTGTGTTCCGTTCATTTAAAAAACAAAACAAAAAGCCGTTCCCTTCAGTAAAAAGAAACCCTTTTGTAGCGAATCATTTATTCAATCAAATCGAGAAACTGAATGCCAAGGCCCAGAAAGATTTCCTAAAAACTTGGTCGCGTGCATCTACCATTATACCCGCAATGATCGGATACACTATTTATATCCATAACGGGAGGGAACATGTGCCTATTCCTATAACGAAATATATGGTCAATTATAAATTGGGAGATTTTGTACCCACTAGAATTTTTAATAAACCAAACTCTAAAAGCAAAAGTGATACTAAAGCTGTTAAAAGCAAAAGTGATCCTAAAGCTGTTAACAGAAAAAGTGATCCTAAAGCTGTTAAAAAAAAAAAGTGATCCTAAAGCTGTTAAAAGAAAAAGTGATCCTAAATCTCGTCGTTAATTTAATAAAGTGATCCTAAAGCTGTTAAAAGAAAAAGTGATCCTAAATCTCGTCGTTAATTTAATAAAGTGATCCTAAAGCTGTTAAAAGAAAAAGTGATCCTAAATCTCGTCGTTAATAAAATGAATATAGATAATTATCGGTCATTAGTGAGAGGGGGAGGTACGCCATGATAAAAAAAACAAAGAAGAAGCAATATACAGAAGTATCGGCTTTAGGTAAACATATTCCTATGTCTACTCACAAAGCGAGAAGAGTGATTGATCAGATTCGTGGACGTTCCTACGAAGAAACACTGATGATACTAGCCCTCATGCCTTATCGAGCATGTTATCCAATTTTAAAATTAATTTATTCCGCAGCAGCAAACGGTATTCACAATATGAATTTCGACGAAACAAGTTTAATCATTAGTAAAGCCGAAGTCAATGAGGGGACTACTGCGAAAAAATTCAAACCTCGAGCTAAGGGACAGAGTTATCCGATAAAAAGATCCACTTGTCATATCACTATCGTATTGAGGGATATATCATTAAACGAAAAATATGAAGAATATATCAGAAAACCTATGTATAGTAGGGAGGTATTATGGGACAAAAAATAAATCCATTAGGTTTCCGACTTGGTACAACCCAAACCCATCACTCTATTTGGTTTGAAGAACGAAAAGATTATTCTGAAGGCCTACAAGAAGATCACAAAATACGAGAACACATTAAAAATTATATAGAAAAGAAGAGAATCTCCTCCGTTACGGATGTAATTTCACGAATACAGATTGACAAAAGAATCGATGTGGTTAAAGTCATAATCTATATGGGATTCTCAAACTTATTAACAGAGGATGAACCGCCCAAAACCAAAATCAAAGAATTACAGGTAAGTTTAAAAAAAGCCATTCACTTCATTCACAACCGAAAACTGAATATTGCTGTTAGAAAAATGAAAAACCCTTACGGAGACCCTACTATTCTTGGAGAATTTATAGCCGACCAATTAAAGAAGAGAGTTTCATTTCGCAAAGCAATGAAAAAGGCTGTTCAATTAGTCGAAAAAGCATATAAAAAGGGAATTCAAGTACAAATTTCCGGATGTATTGGCGGAAAAGCACAAGAAATGGCACGCGTCGAATGGCTTAGAAAGGGTCGAGTCCCTCTCCAAACCGTTACCGCTAAAATCGATTTTGGTTCCACTCAAGTTCTAACTATCCATGGGGTTTTGGGTATAAAAGTTTGGATCTTTTGAGACGGGAAATCCTACTATCCAATGCTAGAACAAAAAATGAAAAATTCTTTCGTTCGTTTTTTGTTCAACCAAAAAAAGGAACAATTCTAGAGGGTTGCATAAGAATTCGAAAAAGGATAGAATATAATTGATATGTTGAGTCCAAAAAAAACCAAATTCCGTAAACAACATAGAGGAAGAATGAAAGGAAGATCTTCTGGAGGCAGTCGTATTTCTTTCGGTAAATATGCTCTTCAAGCACTTGAACCCGCTTGGCTCACCTCTCGACAAATAGAAGCAGGGCGGCGAGCAATGACACGAAATGTACGTCGCGGTGGAAAAATATGGGTGCGTATTTTTCCAGACAAACCCGTTACAGTCAAACCTACACAAACGCGTATGGGGTCGGGTAAAGGATCTCCCGAATATTGGGTAGCTGTGGTTAAACCGGGTAGAATACTTTATGAAATGGGCGGAGTAGCGGAAAATATAGCTAGAAAGGCTATTGAAATAGCTGCATCAAAAATGCCTATACGGACTCAATTCATTATTTCGAAATAGGAATGTAGAACCAAAATAAGTAAGGAAGCCTTGGGGATAAAAAAAAAGAATTGCAGTTTTTTTGGACAAAAAAGATTTCTTTTTTTTTACTTCGTGCTTTGCGTCGAAAGAGCAGGCTAAACAAAAAAACAAAAAAACAAAAAAACGATATGATTCAATCTCAGACCCTTTTGAATGTAGCGGACAACAGCGGTGCCCGGAAATTGATGTGTATTCGAATCGTAGGAGCTAGTAATCCACGATATGCTCATATTGGCGACACTATTGTTGCTGTGATTAAGGAAGCAATGCCAACTTCGGCTCTAAAACGATCAGAAGTGATCAAAGCTTTAATTGTACGGACTTGTAAAGAATTCAAACGTGATGATGGTATGATAATACGATATGATGACAATGCTGCAATTGTCATTAATAAAGACAAAAATCCAGTAGGAACTCGCATTTTTGGTGCGATCACCGAAGAATTCAAAGGTACAAAGTTCAGCAAAATGAGGTCATTAGCGCCTGAAATAATATAAGAAGTCTTTTCAAAGGAAACTGTGATCTAGTATTTGAATGAAATCCATTTATCAGTATGGGAGATTATGTCTCAGGTATATACCTTTAAGAATTCAGAAATCAAAATACATGTTGATTATAAAAAATTTGAAGGCAACAATTTAGTTTATCATGGGTAAGGACACTCTTTCTGACATATTAACCTCTATAAGAAATGCCGATATGGCTAAAAAAGAGACCGTTCGAATAACATGTACTAACATCGCCCAAAACATTGTGAAAATACTGTTACGAGAGGGTTTTATCAAAAATACGAGGACACATCGGGAAAGCGACAAATCCTTTTTGATTTTAACCCTACGCCATAGAAGGAATAGGAAGGGTCCGTATAGAACTTTTTTAAATTTTAAACGGGTCAGTCGACCCGGTCTACGAATCTATTCTAACTATCAAAAAATTCCTAGGATTTTGGGCGGAATGGGGATTGCAATTCTTTCTACTTCTAAGGGTATTATGACAGACCGAGAGGCTCGACTAAAAAGAATGGGTGGAGAAATCTTGTTATATGTATGGTAATTGTAATCTTTATGCCACCAGAACTCGTCCTACAATAAAAGACACCAAAGGCAGAATCATCATCAGAGCTGATTATAAGAATCAGCAGAAACAGCAAGGGAAGCTATTACTTTTAATAAAAAAAAGATATGAAAGAAAACTTTTCTTTGCAAATCGTAATCGATTTTTTTCGTCATTTTGGTGAATTCAAGCAAAAAAAAAGACCTATTCTATAAAGGAAAGATAGGATTTTGGTGAAGGTGTTTGAGGGTATTGGCGATCTCACAAACAAAATGGAAAATTTGAATTGGAGGTTTTGACTTTCAAAAAGGATTGAATTCTAATGTAACAGGATTCCAGTCGCGACTCCAAAGAACACTAGTTTCTTCCAAGCAAATAGATTCAAGGTTAAGCAATAAAAAATATGAAATTAAAAGTCTCTGTTCGTAAAATTTGTACAAGGTGTCGGCTGATCCGTAGGAAAGGGCGAATTAGAGTCATTTGTTCCAATCCACGACATAAACAAAGACAGCGATAACCTTATTTTCTAAAAAAAAAAGAATTTTAGAAAGTAAAAAAATAGAATAAAAACAAACAAAAAATCTATTTTCAAATCAACATGGATATTTCCATATCTCTCTAACTTATCTTTAGAAATATGATAAAATATGGCAAAAACTTTACGAAGATATAGTTCGAATAGGAATAGACGCACTCGTTTGCGTAAAAGTATACGGAAAATACCCAAAGGAATTATTCACGTTCAAGCAAGTTTTAACAATACGATTGTATCTGTTACTGATGTATCAGGCCGAGTGGTTACTTCGGCCTCTGCTGGCGCTTGTGGATTCAAGGGTAAAAGAAGGGGGACGCCGTTTGCGGCCCAAACAACAACCGAAAATGCTATTCGCACAGTAGTGGATCAAGGTATGCACCGAGCTGTTGTCTTGGTAAAAGGTGTTGGTCGTGGAAGGGATGCAGCATTACGAGCTATTTTTAGAAGTGGCGTCCGATTGCATTTTTTACGAGACCGAACACCATTACCACACAACGGGTGTAGGCCTCCTAAAAAACGACGTACGTAGAAAAAAAATGGAACACCAAAAAGGAGAAAACTATTCATCAAGAAAACAAATCAAATTCTTGGGTGGAGAAATCTTGTTATATGTATGGTAATTGTAATCTTTATGCCACCAGAACTCGTCCTACAATAAAAGACACCAAAGGCAGAATCATCATCAGAGCTGATTATAAGAATCAGCAGAAACAGCAAGGGAAGCTATTACTTTTAATAAAAAAAAGATATGAAAGAAAACTTTTCTTTGCAAATCGTAATCGATTTTTTTCGTCATTTTGGTGAATTCAAGCAAAAAAAAA